AATGGATGTATATGTGTATCAATAATTAATGTGTTAATCTTAATTAGATAGTCAATTTTGGTTTTTGAATTCAAATAAATGACATTTTTAATTCTTATTATTTTTCTTATTTTTGGTTATTTTTATTTTAGGTTTTTTAGTTATTTACTCTAATTCTATACTATTCCTTATTTTTTTTTACTATGCTATTTGAATGTCTGTCTATTTAAATGAAATGCAAATATTACAATATTTCATTACATAATTTTTATTTTCTCTTTTTATATTTATATATTGAAATTTCTTATATTTATCTTATATTTATATTATAGATTTATATTATAAAATTGGTTATGGAATAATTGGTTAATGGCTATTCTATTAATATTATTAATTCTATATTAAAAAATTTATCGACTAACTAATCAAAGTGATTTTTAGTTATGTTATAGAGGATCTGCCCTAAGGGTAAGAATAAATAAAGAAAAATGAAAAGGTGCAATCCAACCAAATAAATGCAATTCAGATCATAATGAAGCATTTCTCTGTTTTCATTCTGAAAGGTGGAAGCTAAGACGAAAAAAGGAATCGACCGTTTAAGTATTCAAAACGTCACTATAAAAATAATAGAAAGAGGGGCAAATATATATGTTTATATATCTATCCATATTGAATTATATTGAATTGCAGATACAGAAATGATAGAATCATTTTGGATCGGACCAAATACGGGTCTCCGATAGAGATGAAAGAAGATAGACAAGAAATCAGAAACACTTTTCAATAGAGGAATCGGTATTTTAATGAATTCCGTGGTTCCAGCATAATACAAATGAAAGAAAAAGGGGAAGGACATCATAATGAGATACTAATCTTAAAATAGGGGGATATGGCGAAATCGGTAGACGCTACGGACTTAATTGGATTGAGCCTTGGTATGGAAACCTACTAAGTGAGAACTTTCAAATTCAGAGAAACCCTGGAATTAAAAATGGGCAATCCTGAGCCAAATCCTTTTTCCGAAAAAAAAAGGGGTAGGTGCAGAGACTCAATGGAAGCTGTTCTAACAAATGGAGTTGACTACGTTGCGTTAGTAAAGGAATGAATCCTTCCATCGAAACTCCAGAAAAGATGAAAGATAAACGTATTACGTACTGAAATACTATTTGATTAATGACGACCCGAATCTCTATTTTTTATATTTTTATATAAAAAATGATATATAAAAATGAACGAATTGTTATGAATCGATTCCAATATCTACAAGTTGAAAAAAGAATCGAATATTCATTGATCAAATCATTTACTCCATCATACATAGTCTGATAGATCTTTTGAAGAACTGATTAATCAGATGCGAATAGAATAAAGATAGAGTCCCATTCTACATGTCAATACCGACAAAAATGAAATTTATAGTAAGAGGAAAATCCGTCGACTTTAAAAATCGTGAGGGTTCAAGTCCCTCTATCCCCAAAACCCTAAAAAGGCCCGTTGGCCTCTTTAATTATTTATCCTTTCATTAGCAATTCACAATTCGTTATGTTTCTCATTCATTCTACTCTTTCACAAGCGTATCTGAGCGGAAATTTTGTTTCTTATCACAAGACTTGTGGTATATATTATATATGATACACGTACAAATGAACATCCTTGCGCAAGGAATCCCCATTGTGAAATTTGAACGATTAACAATACTGTCTACTGTACTGAAACTTCCAAAGTCTTATCCAAGCCCTAAAATTTCGTGGATCTTCAAAAAGAAGACTTTGGAATACCTTTTTTCTTATTTACAATTGACATAGACCCAAGTCATCTATTAAAATAAGGATAATGTGTCGGAAATGGCCGGGATAGCTCAGTTGGTAGAGCAGAGGACTGAAAATCCTCGTGTCACCAGTTCAAATCTGGTTCTTGGCACATGATGAATTTGTATGAGTATCTATTCTACAGATTCATTAATATGGGTTTACGTATTCATTAATAATATAGATCATGAAAAATACCGATACATCATGATGTCTGGAGATATACCCTTTAACTAAACTAGATTTTTTACTCTATTTATAGATGAGTAAAATAGACAAGTAAAGATAAAAAGGATACGTATATAAATATGTAAAGTATGTATATAAATATGTAAAAGAAAAGAATTTTATTTTGTTTCCTCTTCTTTGTTATTTGTTCATACTCTGTCTCCTCGCGTTCAATTAATACTTTATACATATTTGAAAGGTTCAATTAGTTGGTTATAAGACCCAAAAGTCTAGTCTAGGGGAGTTGAAAGGCGGGAATGGCCAAGATTCATCTCAGATACAGTACAAAGAGAATCGGATTCTCTTTTCATTTATTTTAATTTTTCCTCTTTTCATATTCGATTTCTTCATTTCCCCCTACGTGACTTTCTAAAGAACATCTAAGTGATGTGCGTGATACATAGTTCATGATGCAGAACTCATTTAGTTCATCCTATTAGCTCGGCTCATCCAAAATACGTATCTTAAAAATTTGATAATCTCAA